AAATCATCATATAATAATCGAGAAATTGAAATAGAAAAGAAAAAAGGGAGGTTTGTGATGATTTTGAAATCTTTTCTACTAGGTAATCTATTATCCTTATGCATGAAGATAATAAATTCGGTCGTTGTGGTCGGACTCTATTATGGATTTCTGACCACATTCTCCATAGGGCCCTCTTATCTCTTCCTTCTCCGAGCTCGGGTTATGGAAGAAGGAACCGAGAAGGAGGTATCAGCAACAACTGGTTTTATTACGGGGCAGCTCATGATGTTCATATCGATCTATTATGCGCCTCTGCATCTAGCATTGGGTAGACCTCATACAATAACTGTCCTAGTTCTACCGTATCTTTTGTTTCATTTCTTCTGGAACAATCACAAAAACTTTTTTTATTATGGATCTACTACCAGAAATTCAATGCGTAATCTCAGCATTCAATGTGTATTCCTAAATAATCTAATTTTTCAATTATTCAACCATTTCATTTTACCAAGTTCAACGTTAGCCAGATTAGTCAACATTTATATGTTTCGATGCAACAACAAGATGTTATTTGTAACAAGTAGTTTTGTTGGTTGGTTAATTGGTCACATTTTATTCATGAAATGGGTTGGCTTGGTATTATTCTGGATACGGCAAAATCATTCGATTCGATCTAATAATAAGTACCTTGTGTCAGAATTGAGAAATTCTATGGCTCGAATCTTTAGTATTCTCTTATTTATCACCTGTGTCTACTATTTAGGCAGAATGCCGTCGCCTATTGTCACTAAGAAACTGAAAGAAACGGAAGAAAGGGGAGAAAGAAAAGAAGAAAACGATGTAGAAACAACTTACGAAGAAGACAAAGATAGCCCAGACTACGAGGATTTTTATCTTGATACTCATCAAGATAATTTGGAATTGGTAAAACTTAACTTAAAAAAAGAAGAGAAAAATGAAAAAAATTCTTTTTGGTTTGAAAAACCTATTGTAACTTTTCTTTTCGATTATAAACGATGGAATCGACCATATAGATATATAAAAAATGATCGATTTGAAAATGCTATACGGAATGAAATGTCACAATATTTTTTTTATATATGCCCAAGTGATGGAAAACAAATAATATCTTTTACATATCCACCAAGTTTATCGACTTTTTCAGAAATGATAGAACGAAAAATTTCTTTGTACACGACAGAAAAACTATCCCACGAGGACTTGTATAATTATTGGGTTCATACCAATGAACAAAAAAAATACAACTTGAACAATGAATTGATAAGTCGAATAAAAATTCTAGAAAAAGAGAAAGGATCTCTTGCTTTAGATATGCTAGAAAAAAGGACCAGATTATGCGATGATGAGAATGAACAAGAATACTTGCCAAAAAGGTATGATCCTTTTTTGAATGGACCTTATCGAGGAACAATAAAAAAATGTGATTCACGTGCAATCATGAACGATTTAATAACTTCCACAGCAGATTCCGTAGAAATGTTTTGGATAAATAAGATTCATGGTCTCTTTCATAATGATTCTCGAGAATTAGAACATCAAAAGAATACGTTTGGCTTTAGCGGGAAATTTTTATTGAATTCGATTGGGAATTCCTTAACCTCAATCGATGAATTATCTTTTGAACACGCACGACGAATTGATTCAGAAAGTAAAGCAAAATCTTTGAAATTTATATTCGATGTAATTTCAACTGATCCAAATGATCTAACAACAATTAGAAGGAAATCTATTGGAATGGAAGAAATCAGTAAAAGGGTTTCTCGTTGGTCATACAAATTGACAGATGATTTAGCAGAAGAGGAAGAAGAAAATGAAGAAGAATCGACGGAAGATCCCGAAATTCGTTCAAGAAAAGGCAAACGCGTGGTAATTTATACTGATAACGATCAGAGTACTAATTCCAGTACTAGTAATAATAGCACTAATGATGAAGAAGAGGAAGTGGCTTTGATACGTTACTCACAACAATCGGATTTTCGACGGGGTATAATCAAAGGATCCATGCGTGCTCAAAGACGTAAAACAGTTATTTGGGAAATGTTTCAAGCAAATGTGCATTCTCCACTTTTTTTTGATCGCATAGACAAAACATTTTTTTTTTCGTTTTTTGATATCTCTAAAATGATTAATCACATTTTTAGGAATTGGGTAGGGGAAAACCCAGAATTGCAAATTTCTTACGAAGAGAAAGAAGAAGAAAATGAACGAATAGCAATATCAGAAGCTTGGGATACCTTTATATTTACTCAAGCAATAAGAGGTTTCATGTTAGTAACCCAATCTTTTCTTAGAAAATACGTTATATTACCCTTATTGATAATAGCTAAAAATATTGGTCGTATGTTATTATTGCAATTCCCCGAATGGTACGAGGATTTGAAGGAATGGAATAAAGAAATGCATGTTAAATGTACCTATAATGGCGTTCAATTATCAGAAACAGAATTTCCCAAAAATTGGTTAACAGATGGTATTCAGATAAAGATTCTATTTCCTTTCTGTCTGAAACCTTGGCGAAGATCTAAAGTACGATCTCATCATAGAGATAGAGATCAGAAAATAAGCAAAAAGGAGAAAAAAGACAATTTTTGTTTTTTAACAATCTGGGGAAGGGAAGCGGAACTACCTTTTGGGTCTCCCCGAAAACGACCTTCTTTTTTTGAACCCATTTTTAACGAACTCGAAAAAAAAACGAGAAAAGCGAAAAGGCAATTTTTTCAAGTTATAAGGGTTTTCAAAGAAAGAAGAAAAGGTTTTATAAAAGTTTCAAAAGAAAAAACAAGACTAGTTATAAACCTAATAATGAAAGAACTTGAAAAAGTAAACCCCATTTTCTTATTGAAATTGAGAAAGGTAAAAGTATATGAATCGAATGAAAACGAAAAAGATTCCAATATAAATAATAAGATTATCCGAGAATCGACCATTCGAATTCGATCCGCGAATTGTGTAAATGAAAATTATTCACTCATAGAAACAAAAATGAAAGATCTTGCTAATAAGACAATCACAATTAGGACTCAAATAGAAGGAATCACAAAAGGAAAGAAAAAAATAGTTCGAGCTTGTGATGATAAAAGATCGGAATCGAAGAAGGATATTTGGCAAATATTCAAAAGAAAAAATATCCGAGTAATACGTAAATCACATTATTTTATGAAATCCTTCGTTGAAAAAATATACATGGATATATTACTATGTATCATTAAGATTCCAAGGATCAATGCACAACTTTTCTTTGAATCAACAAAAAAAATGATCAACAAATCCATTTCCAACGCTGAAACAAATCAAGAAGGAATTGAGAAAACAAATCAAAATACAATGAACTTTATTTCGACTATAAAAAATCCGTTTTCGAATTTTTCTAATACTAATATTAGTAATCAAAATGTTAGGAATAATAATTGTGACTTATCTTCTTTGTCTCAAGCCTATGTATTTTATAAATTATCACAAAATCAATTACTTAACAAGTATCATTTGAAATCTGTACTTCAATATCACCACACCTATCCTTTTCTTAGGGATATAATCAAGAATTATTGTACGACACGAGGAATATTTGATTCCAAACCAAGGCAAAAAAAAATGCATAAGTCTGGAATGAATAAATGGAAAAATTGGTTAAGGGGTCATTATCAATACAATTTATCTCAGACCAAGTGGGATCACTTAGTACCGAAAAAATGGCGAAATAGAGTCAATCAATGTCGTACGATTCAAAAGAAAGACTCAATGAAATTAGATTTATATAAAAAAGAAAAAGACCAATTAATTCATTACACGAAACAAAATTACTATGCAGTGGACTCATCGATAAGTCAAAAAGAAAAATGGAAAAAACATTACGGATATGATCTTTTGTCATATAAATATATAAATTATGGGAATAGTAAGGACTCGTATATTTCTGGATCAACATTACAAATAGAGGACAAAAAAATTCCATATAATTTCAATACAAATACACTTAAATCCGAATCATTTTATAGATTGATAAGTATATCTATTAGTGATTATCTAGAAAAAAGATCTATTATTGATATGGACAAAAATATGGATAGAAAATTTTTTGATTGTAGAATTCTCCATTTTTGTCTTAGAAATAATATCGATATTGAGACCTGGGCCAATACGCATACCGGCACCAAGATTCATAAAAATGCTAAAACTGAAACTCCAAATTCTCAAAAATTTGAAAAAAAGGATCCTTTTTCTTTTACGATTCATCACAAAATCAACCCATCCAATCAAAAAAATATTTTTTTTGATTGGATAGGAATGAATCAAGAAAGGTTATATCATACCATATCCAATTTAGAACCTTGGTTTTTCCCAGAATTTGTACTACTTTTTGATGTGTATAAGATTAACCCGTGGATCATACCAATCAAATTACTTATTTTTAATTTGCATTTCTATGAAAAAAATATTAGTCAAAATGAAAAGAAAAAATATCTTGAATTAGAAAATTCCAACCCCCCAAAAAACAAACAACAGGGTCAAAGAGATTTTGTATCAGATCTACGAAAACAAAACAAAAAGAAAAATCTTGAAGAAGATTACACGGGAGCAGACATTAAAAAGGGTAGAAAGAAAAAACAATTCAAGAGCAAGAAAGAAGCAGAACTGGATTTCTTCCTGAAAAAATATTTTCTTTTTCAATTAAGATGGGATGATTCCTTGAATCAAAGAATGATCAATAATATCAAGGTATATTGTCTCCTACTTAGACTGATAGATCCAAGAGAAATTGCTATATCCTCAATTCAAAGAGGAGAGATGCATCTGGATGTAATGTTGATTCAGAAAGACCTAACTCTTACAGAATTGATAAAAAGAGGAATATTTATTATCGAACCAATTCGTTTATCTATGAAAAAGGATGGAAAATCTATTATATATCAAACCATAGGTATTTCATTGGTTGATAAGAATAAGCGCCAAACTAATGGAAAATGCATAATAAAAAGTGGATATGTTGAAAAAAAGAATTTTGATGGATCCATTGCACAACACAGCAATATGCTTGTGAATAGAAACAGAAATCATTTTGATTTCCTTGTTCCCGAAAATATTCTATCTCCCAGACGTCGTAGAGAATTTAGAATTTTAATTTGTTTCAATTCCCGGAATTGGAATGTTGTGAATCGAAATCCACTATTTTGCAATCAAAACAACATAAAAAACTGGGGACAATTTTTAAACGGGGAAAAGCATCTTAATACAGATGTAAATAAATTCATTAAATTCAAATCGTTTCTTTGGCCCAATTATCGATTAGAAGATTTAGCTTGTATGAATCGTTATTGGTTTGATACCAATAACGGTAGTCATTTCAGTATGTCAAGAATACATATGTATCCACGATTCAGAATTAGTTAATAGTATATTTCCTATATATCTATCGCATGCCATATTCGGTGGATAAAAACCGAAAGATATACACATACACCATGTTACATTCTGATAAATGTATCATCCCTTTCTATCCAAATCAAATTACAAATTTGATTTGGATAAAATTAATATAAATTTGAAGTAGTGTATATGAAGAAATCCCATTTTTTTTGTACTAGATTCAAATAACTGGAACTAACTGGTATAATAATAATAATTATTTTTCCTGATCGGTAAAATACACGGAAAAGAAAAAAATAGAAAAATTGGTTTTTTATGGTCAAAAATGCATTCATCTTAGCTATTCGACAAGAAAAAGAAAAAAACTGCGGATCTGTTGAATTTCAAGTATTCAGTTTTACGGATAAGATACGGAGACTCACTTCACATTTGGAATTACATAAAAGAGATTTTTTATCACAAAGGGGCCTACGGAAAATTCTGGGAAAACGTCAACGGCTACTGGATTATTTGTCAAATAAAAATGGAGTACGTTATAAGAAATTAATTGGTCAATTAGGTATTCGGGAGTCAAAAACTCGTTAATTTGAAGGTTGGTTTGCATTTTTTTCTTTAGTTATTAGTAGTTATTAAATTTTTCATTTTGATGAACTTCGTTTGATAAATTCATGGAATAATGAATTAAGGAAGAAAAGATATGACTGTACCGGCTACAAGAAAAGATCTCATGATAGTTAATATGGGTCCGCATCACCCATCAATGCATGGTGTTCTTCGACTAATCGTTACTCTTGATGGTGAAGATGTTATTGACTGTGAACCCGTATTGGGTTATTTACACAGAGGGATGGAAAAAATAGCAGAAAATCGAACAATTATACAATATTTGCCTTATGTAACACGGTGGGATTATTTAGCCACTATGTTCACAGAAGCAATAACAGTAAATGCACCAGAACGATTGGAAAGTGTTCAAGTACCTAAAAGAGCCAGTTACATTAGAGTCATTATGCTGGAATTGAGTCGTATAGCTTCTCATTTATTATGGCTTGGGCCCTTTATGGCGGATATCGGCGCACAGACTCCCTTTTTCTATATTTTCAGAGAAAGGGAATTGTTATATGATCTATTCGAAGCTGCTACGGGTATGCGAATGATGCATAATTATTTCCGTATTGGGGGGGTTGCTGCTGATCTTCCTTATGGCTGGATAGATAAATGTTTGGATTTCTGTGATTATTCTTTAACAGGAATTGCTGAATATCAAAAACTTATTACACGGAATCCCATTTTTTTGGAACGAGTTGAAGGAGTGGGCATTATTGGTGGAGAAGAAGCAATAAATTGGGGTTTATCAGGGCCGATGTTACGTGCTTCTGGAATACAATGGGATCTTCGTAAAGTTGATAGTTATGAGTGTTACAATAAATTCGATTGGGAAGTCCAATGGCAAAAAGAAGGAGATTCACTAGCTCGTTATTTAGTCCGAATCGGTGAAATGAAGGAATCTATAAAAATTATTCAACAGGCTCTAGAAGGAATTCCTGGGGGACCCTATGAAAATTTAGAAGTCCGGCGCTTTGATAGAGCAAAAAATTCCGAATGGACTAATTTTGAATATAGATTTATTACTAAAAAACTTTCACCCAATTTTGAATTGTCGAAACAAGAACTTTATGTAAGAGTAGAAGCCCCAAAAGGAGAATTAGGAATTTATTTGATAGGAGATAGTAGTGTTTTCCCCTGGAGATGGAAAATTCGGCCGCCTGGTTTTATCAATTTGCAAATTCTCCCTCAATTAGTTAAAAGAATGAAATTGGCCGATATCATGACGATACTAGGTAGTATAGATATCATTATGGGAGAAGTTGATCGTTGAAATGATAATTGATACGACAGAAGTAGAAGTACAAGCTATCAATTCTTTTTCTAGATTGGAATCCTTAAAAGAAGTTTATGGACTCATATGGATCTTTGTTCCCATTTTCACCCTTCTATTAGGAATCACAATAGGGGTCCTAGTAATTGTGTGGTTAGAAAGAGAAATATCCGCAGCAATACAACAACGTATTGGGCCTGAATATGCCGGTCCGTTGGGGATTCTTCAAGCTCTAGCAGATGGGACCAAATTACTTTTTAAAGAGGACCTACTTCCATCTAGAGGAGATATTCGTTTGTTTAGCGTGGGACCGTCTATAGCGGTCATATCAGTTCTACTAAGTTATTTAGTAATTCCTTTTGGATATCGCCTTATTTTAGCCGATCTCAGTATAGGTGTTTTTTTATGGATCTCCATTTCAAGTATTGCTCCTATTGGACTTCTTATGTCAGGATATGGATCGAACAATAAATATTCCTTTTTAGGTGGTCTACGAGCTGCTGCTCAATCTATTAGTTATGAAATACCATTAACTCTATGTGTATTATCAATATCTCTACGTGTGATTCGTTGGAACATGATTATTTTCCCTTCTCTCTAGAAATAAAGTAAAGAGGTTGAATATATTGAATGGATATTTTCATTTTTTATTCATCATTAGGGTTGATGAGTTAAACTAGATAGTTATATGAGTAAAATCAAACTGCTTATAAATTTGCAGTAAGAAGAGAAAATCTCATTCCCTATGTACAAGAATATAAACATAAGCAGTATATAAACTGTTTACCCCAAGATTAAGATTCTTTGACTAATTCTCATATCTTGAAGCGGGTACAAAAGATCAACGTATGGGGGTTCCACTACTTTTTTATATGTATTACCATACGGGGGATCAATCAAAAATCAGTGAACAGTTAGGAACACCAAGGTACACAAAGGATTAGTAATAGAGATAATATAAGGTATCAAAAAACGGTATTGTTATATAAAACTTTGGATAAAACGAATCATAATGGGGACTTTAAGTTGGTAGAAATGACCAAGCAGTACTTCCCCACGATTCCGATCTAGAGTATACTCCTATTCACTGATTAAAGAAATGACTATCAAAAACGAATTAATCCTTTATTTTTTTTTCAGAGTACCCTCCCTCTGAGAAAGAAGAACAGGAACAAAAGAAATAGAATTCAAAAATAGAATGAGAAAAATGAATAAATAATAATACAAAGGATCTTTATTTCTTATTTTCCCCATCCATATCTATACATAACATATAGAATTCTTATCATGAATTTTGAATTAATACCCAATTCTTTCTTTATCTTTATAGTTATTGATAGAACATATTTATTGATATAACGAGTATTTTATTAAAAGATTAAGTTATTACCAAACAAAGATAAATTAAAATTGTAATGGATAAGATCAATTCGGAAGCACCTTTTCTATTTGAGCAGACGGAATTTCATTGGTCTAATTTTTGGCTTCCCGATGTATATTTACCATCCAAATAAGGACGGAGATAATATCGAGCAAGTTCTTACATTTATTTGTGGCCATAGAGGAGCCGTATGAAGCCGAAGTCTCATGTACGGTTTTGAAATAGCGATGCGAGCAGTGATGTTATTATCGACTATGATTATCTAACAGTTTAAGTACAGTTGATATAGTTGAGGCGCAGTCAAAATATGGATTTTGGGGGTGGAATCTGTGGCGTCAGCCTATTGGGTTTGTTGTTTTTCTAATTTCTTCTCTAGCAGAATGTGAAAGATTACCCTTCGATTTACCAGAAGCAGAGGAAGAATTAGTAGCAGGTTATCAAACGGAATATTCAGGTATCAAATACGCTTTATTTTACCTTGCTTCTTACCTAAATTTATTAGTTTCTTCATTATTTATAACAGTTCTTTACTTAGGTGGGTGGAATTTCTCTATTCCGTATATATCTATTCCTGAACTTTTCGGAATAAATCAAATGGATGGAGTCTTTGGAACGACAATTGGGATATTTATTACATTAGCTAAAGCTTATTTGTTTCTGTTCATTCCTATCGCAGCAAGATGGACTTTACCTAGAATGAGAATGGACCAGTTATTAAATCTTGGATGGAAATTTCTTTTACCTATTTCCCTGGGTAATCTATTATTGACAACTTCTTCCCAACTTGTTTCACTATAAATACTATAAATAATAGAATAAGATAACGATATTCTAGATTCATAATTGATCTCAAACAAGAGAAAGAAACATCAATTTATTCACGGAGATCCACAATATGTTCCCTATGGTGACCGGGTTCATAAATTATGGTCAACAAACAATACGAGCAGCAAGGTACATTGGTCAAAGTTTCATAATTACCTTATCCCATACAAATCGTTTACCTGTAACTATTCAATATCCTTATGAAAAATCGATCACATCGGAGCGTTTCCGTGGTCGAATCCACTTTGAATTTGATAAATGTATTGCTTGTGAAGTATGTGTTCGTGTATGTCCCATAGATCTACCCGTTGTTGATTGGAAATTTGAAAAAAATATTAAAAAGAAACAATTGCTTAATTATAGTATTGATTTTGGGGTCTGTATATTTTGTGGTAACTGTGTCGAGTATTGTCCAACAAACTGTTTATCAATGACTGAAGAATATGAACTTTCTACTTATGATCGTCACGAATTGAATTATAATCAAATTGCTTTGGGTCGGTTACCAATGCCAGTAATTGGAGATTACACAATTCAAACAGTTATAAATTCGACTCAAATCAAAATAGACAAGGATAACCCCCTTGATTCAAGAACGGTTACTGATTACTAAGATTTCCTTTTGATATAAAGGATCCAAGCCGCTTTTGGGGGGTTGGTCAGAAATTACAAATAATAACTATTGATTGTTGAGAATCACTCTTTGTTTTAAACTGAGAATATGGTTTAGTGATGATTTTAAAATAGAAAATTCCAACTATTCTTTTCTTTTTTCTTTTAGATAAAAATAGAAAATAGATAAAAAGGAAAGTAGGATTGGCCAATAACTTTAATAACTTTATCTATATCTACATTAATCCATATTAAGATTGAATTCAATTGGGAACCCATCATATACAATAAAAAAAAAAATAAAGGTAACACCCTTTTCTTTCCTGGACTATTTAGTAAGGTCATGAAATATTTCGACTTATTTATCTGTTATACATAATGGATTTACCTGGACCAATACACGATATACTTTTAGTATTTCTGGGATCAGTTCTTATATTAGGAGGTCTAGGAGTAGTATTATTTACCAATCCAATTTATTCTGCCTTTTCGTTGGGATTGGTTCTTGTTTGTATATCCTTATTTTATATTCTATCAAACTCCTATTTTGTAGCTGCCGCACAGCTCCTTATTTATGTAGGAGCCATAAATGTCTTAATCATATTTGCTGTTATGTTCATGAATGGTTCAGAATATTCGAACGATTCCTATTTTTGGACTGTTGGAGATGGAGTCACTTCACTGGTTTGTATAAGTATTCTTTTTTCACTAATTACTACTATCTTAGATACGTCATGGTATGGAATTATTTGGACTACAAGATCAAATCAGATTATAGAACAGGACCTTATTAGTAACGTTCAACAAATTGGAATTCATTTATCAACAGATTTTTATCTTCCGTTTGAACTCATTTCTATAATTCTTTTAGTTTCTTTGATAGGTGCAATTACTATGGCTCGTCAATAAGAAATACTTAGAATTAATACAATTATTAGAAATTCAAAATCCAATGAAAAAGGGAAAGTTTTTCATTTAATCTACTTCTGATACCCTCTTTTTTCTGTAATTACTCGATTCTGGTCAATCAAATCGGTTGAATTGTTGTTCATATTGAAATGAATCGAGATTCATGAGGAGTTAGCCAATGATGTTTGAACATATACTTTTTTTGAGCGTCTACTTATTTTCTATCGGTATCTATGGATTGATCACAAGTCGAAACATGGTTAGAGCACTTATGTGTCTTGAGCTTATACTAAATTCGGTTAATATAAATCTCGTAACATTTTCTAATATATTTGATAGTCGCCAATTAAAAGGAGACATTTTCTCAATCTTTGTTATAGCCATTGCGGCTGCGGAAGCAGCTATTGGGCTAGCTATTGTTTCGTCGATTTATCGTAACAGAAAATCAACTCGTATCAATCAATCAAATTTGTTGAATAATTAGTCATAACTATCATATAAATATAAATAAAGACATAAATAATAAAATAATATAAATAAAATATAGATATAAATTCTTTCATTTTTTATTCTTTTTTTATAGTAATATGTATAGTAATACATTTTTATATTACTATTGAAATAGTGATGATCTGTTGGCCAATGTCAATGTGAAGTCATATGTGTGACTTGTATAATCATGGTTGTTGAAACGGAAATCAAAGTATCTTGGTCCTTTCTCATGAACAGATTTAGAAATATATTGATTTTTAACATTAGATTTTTTGATAAACCATTGATTCGTCTGGTGTCTACAATACAATATAAATATATAATTCATTTCCTCCTGATTTTACTTTACCAGATCGAAAATTTTTTATGTTCAAAACTGGAATTTATAGACCCAATGTCACATTCAGTAAAAATTTATGATACATGTATAGGGTGTACTCAATGTGTACGAGCCTGCCCCACAGATGTATTGGAAATGATACCTTGGGACGGATGTAAAGCTAAGCAAATTGCTTCCGCGCCAAGAACCGAGGACTGTGTAGGTTGTAAGAGATGTGAATCCGCTTGTCCAACAGATTTTTTGAGTGTCCGTGTTTATTTATGGCATGAAACAACTCGCAGCATGGGTCTATCTTATTGATACGTTATAAAAAACTCCACTTGAATCATTTGATTCCTTTTTACCGACAAAAACCCGTACTCGAGAAAATATATTATTCCGAGCACGGGTTTTTTGGTCAAAATGCATCTTGTCTTTATCACGAGTTATTTCCCTTGGTTAACACTACTTGTAGTTTTGCCGATATTCGCGGGTTCTTCAATTTTCTTTCTTCCTCATAGGGGGAATAAGGTAATTAGGTGGTATACTATATGTATATGCTTATGGGAACTCCTTCTAACAACCTATGTGTTCTGTTATCATTTCCAATTGGATGATCCATTAATTCAATTGGAGGAGGATTTCAAATGGATAAATGTTTTTGATTTTCACTGGAGACTGGGAATCGATGGACTTTCCATAGGACCTATTTTACTGACAGGATTTATCACTACTTTAGCCACTTTAGCAGCTTGGCCTGTTACTCGAAATTCGCGATTGTTCTATTTCCTGATGTTAGCAATGTACAGTGGCCAAATAGGATTATTTTCTTCTCGAGACCTTTTACTTTTTTTTCTCATGTGGGAGTTAGAATTAATTCCTGTTTACTTACTTTTATCCATGTGGGGAGGAAAGAAACGTTTGTACTCAGCCACAAAGTTTATTTTGTACACTGCCGGGGGTTCCATTTTTCTCTTAATAGGAGTTCTAGGTATGGGTTTATATGGTTCCAATGAACCGATATTGGATTTTGAAAGATTAGCTAATCAGTCATATCCTGTGACATTAGAAATAATATTCTATTTGGGCTTCCTTATTGCTTATGCTGTCAAATCGCCGATTATACCCCTACATACATGGCTACCAGATACCCATGGGGAAGCACATTACAGTACATGTATGCTTCTAGCTGGAATCTTATTAAAAATGGGGGCATATGGATTGATTCGGATCAATATGGAATTATTACCGCACGCCCACTCTATATTTTCTCCCTGGTTGGTAATAATAGGGACAATACAAATAATCTATGCAGCTTCAACCTCTCTTGGTCAACGCAATTTAAAAAAGAGAATAGCCTATTCTTCTGTATCTCACATGGGTTTCATAATTATAGGAATTGGTTCTATAACCGATATGGGACTCAACGGAGCCGTTTTACAAATACTCTCTCATGGATTTATTGGTGCTGCACTTTTTTTCTTGGTAGGAACGAGTTGTGATAGAATACGTCTTGTTTATCTCGACGAAATGGGGGGGATATCGATCCCAATGCCAAAAATATTTACCATGTTTAGTAGTTTCTCGATGGCTTCTCTTGCATTGCCAGGAATGAGTGGTTTTGTTGCAGAATTAGTAGTATTTTTTGGAATAATTACCAGTCCAAAATATCTTTTAATGCCCAAAATACTAATTACCTTTGTAATGGCAATTGGAATGATATTAACTCCTATTTATTTATTATCTATGTTACGTCAGATGTTTTATGGATACAAACTATTCAATGTTCCAAACTCCAATTTTGTGGATTCTGGACCACGAGAACTATTTGTTTCAATCTGTATCTTTTTACCCGTAATAGGGATTGGTATTTATCCTGATTTTGTTCTTTCGCTATCAGTTGACAAGGTACAAACTATCCTATCTAATTATTTTCATAGATAGTTTTCATTAATCAGATAGAAAACAAAGTCTTAGCATTTTGAATTTGAAGATTTTTGAGCTGTACAACACAAAAAATAAAGTGAATTAGAATTATAATAAGATATATTCCGAGTTTTTGAGAACCATTTGAATCAAGGAATCATTCAAATGGTTCTCAAAAACCTGCACAAACTTTCCGTTACGTATTGTACGACGGTCTTATGTTCTTATGTATTCCTCATGGAATTTGTTCAATTAGATGTTAATGTGAATGAACCATAACTATGTAGACCTATTCCTAATAGATTGATCCCAAAATAGCATATCCAAATTATAAGAAATCCTATAGACGCTACAAGTGACGAATTCGTACCTTGCAAACTTGGATTTGTTCTAGTATGTGAATAAATCGCAAATATGGTCCAAGTAATAAATGCCCAAGTTTCTTTGGGGTCCCAATTCCAATAAGATCCCCATGCCTCGTTAGCCCATACTGCTCCAGAAAGAATACCTATGGTTAAAAAGGTAAACCCTAAACTAATGACACGATAACTCCAATAATCCAAACGCTGAGTTAATTGATATTTGTAATAATTTTGAAATGGAACAAAAGAAGTGTGTTTAAAAACATTTTTTTTTTTGTTCAAGTATTCGATTTTGTCAAATAAAAATGACTTAATCTTAATTAAGAAAATTTTTATTTGACAAAAAATATCGATGTTTTTACGAAATGTAATGACTAGAAAAGCGACTGATAATAACGACCCACATAAAAGAGCTGCATAGCTCAATAACATCATACTTACGTGCATCATTAACCACTGAGATTGTAGAGCAGGTACTAATCTTGACGATTGATGCATTTCACTTGAAAGACCCGATGTGGCGAAACCTTGGGTAAAAATGGCACTTGGGGCGGTTATTGCACTTAAATCATTTTTATGATTCCATATCTTAGAAATTAGATGAATAATGGAAAAACTCCACGAAAGGAAGATTAAAGACTCGTATAAATTACTTAATGGAAAATGTCTCGAAGAAATCCAACGAGTAACTAATAATCCTGTTATAGAAAAAAAAGTAACTATCATTCCTTTTTCCGACGAATCACGCAACCCTATGATTTCGTGTACTAATAGGGTCATCAAATGAATCGTAATCACAATTGAAATGATCGAAAAAGAGAGATGAGTTAATATATGTTCTAAAGTCACAAATATCATACATAAAAAAGGTCCCATTACAGAATGGAAATCGGGAATTAAATACATTATAGGATCCATTGTATCTTTTTTACAGTATGCCGCCACTCGGACTCGAACCGAGATGCTCTAGCACTGCTTCCTAAGAGCAGCGTGTCTACCGATTTCACCATAGCGGCTTACTTGAAATAATAATAGTCAATTCATGTTGAATCGTCTAGATCTAGATTCAAGGATTCAATATAGTTTAGGAAATATTAGAACTAATAAATAAGAGCTCTTTAAAATTCATCTTTGAATTTTCAATAATTTTGACTTAGGTTAGTATCATCGTAGGTTCCGTTTTAAGAATCCATTTTTACGTACTATCCGTATATTAAGTTCTCCCGGAACACTTGTAACTTGAAATACAAATTTGGTTTTCAGTCGAAACAGAAACTAAGAATTGTGAATTGTCCTCTTTTTATATTTTTTATTTATTTTGAATTGAATCCACGAAATCAGATAAATGAAAAACAAATTAAATTGTCAAAGAGATTTTTTTTCTAAACGAAAAAAAAAATAAATAGGATTTCATATGTATCACAATTCAATTACTAAATTGAAGTAATTTTTCTAACAATTTGTATACTTTTCTTAGTATCATTAAGTATTAATTAATTAATTAAAATATATAATATCAAATTAATATAATACTTTTTGTTGTTTGTTGTGTACATAATTTCTAAATAAAATTATGATAATATTTTATTTATGAAACCAACTTGGTCTTGAGTTAAGCATATAATAAAACAAAAGAGTTTCCGCATCCATCACAATTTTCTTTTCACAACGGAAAAATCTTTGTTCATTCTATTTTTCCGTTGTGAAAAGAAAATGAATAGGAAAAAAACATCTCACGAATTAATAAATAGATTATAATAAAAACTAGAATGAAAAAAAAATAATGATACTTAGAACCGACAGATAGAGAAATTCTTATTCTACATATCATAGCAGCTAGTTCTAACTAATATTGTATTGAGTTCAATACATCAATACATTTAGTTAAAGGGAATTATTCATATTCCAAAATTGGAAATTCTTCTAGCCATGGAAATTCCGATTATTCCAAGATTTTCTTATTTGTTTGTCGCACAAAAAAACTTTTTGAATCTCCAGTAGAAACTGACTTTGCTAAAGAAAAAGCTTTTATTGCAGCTAAATATCCTTTTTTCTTCCAAATATTTCTACGAATACGTTTTTTTGATATAGAAGTACGTTTTTTTGGAACTGCCATTCAAAAAAAAAGAGTTACTCATTTTTATTGTTGTATGTGAAAGACATGTATTGCTCAAAATAGATCGTTCTTTTTAGTCATTTTCTATACTTAACTTAATTTCGTCGATAATAGTTTTTTCAGAACATACAATAAAAATATATTATTTATATATTTATATATAAATATATGTATGACATGCATGTCACATATATAACAATGTCACATATTAACACACTAGGCAAAAAAATAGAAGAAAAAAGGGGGGGGGGAAATTCGAAAAGGAATTTTTATGACTATTAGTTTGGAATTGAATAAGCTCATATTGCCGTGTCTATAATGAAAATTCAAACTTAAACTACAATTAGTGGTTAATATGTTAAACAAGACATTCTATTACCTAAGAAGGAGAACCTCAATTTTTAGTTATTTTTTTTTTTCAGTTCTATACGAAATAAAGAGTATTAGAATATTTCTGATACTTTCTTATTGGATTGGAATCCAATCAATTAGTTCCGCAATGAGTTAGGTAATTAAATTACTACAAATAAAATCACTAGAATAACTAGGTCTTTTTTTTTTGTCTATTTATTGAGGCATACTATGATTTATATTCGACTGTTTTGGTATGATTGTTTTTACTTACTATACTATAGTATATGATATGATTACATATTGCCAGAATAGGATGGTAGTATAGTCGTAGAATGATTCAAAATCTCATATTTCCCATTTTTTTATTTTATTAACTATCTTTCTTTAGTTAATTCTTTAGTTAAAAGTTAAAGTTAATAACTAAGTAATTACTTTTATCTAGCTATTTGGTCATATCATTTGAATTGGAACTTTTGAATATTTCCAATATCTGAGAAAAGTCAGAATAATGAAAAATAAAAATAGTTGAGTTTTTCATATCTTTTTTTGTTGATTTTGTTATTGTTCCTTTCGAAAGCGATAAGAATTGATGAATCGGAAACAATTAAATTATAAGAAAAAAAATGAAAATTTGTTTTTTTTATGGAACATACATATAAATATGCATGGATAATACCCTTTCTTCCATTTCCAGTTACTATGTTAATAGGATTTGGACTTCTGCTTATTCCGACAGCAACAAAAAATATTCGTCGTATGTGGGCTTTTCCGAGTGTTTTGATGCTAAGTATAGCTATGGCATTTTCGGCCAATCTATCTATTCAGCAAATAAATGGAAATTTTATCTATCAATATCTATGGTCTTGGACCGTCAATAATGATTTTTCTTTAGAGTTCGGACACTTGATCGATCCACTTACTTCTATTATGTCAATATTAATTACTACTGTTGGAATTATGGTTCTTATTTATAGTGACAATTATATGTCTCACGATCAAGGATATTTGAGATTTTTTGCCTATATGAGTTTTTTCAATAGTTCTATGTTAGGATTAGTTACTAGTTCCAATTTGATACAAATTTATATTTTTTGGGAACTTGTAGGAATGTGTTCCTATTTATTAATAGGTTTTTGGTTCACACGACCGAGTGCGGCAAGTGCTTGCCAAAAAGCTTTTGTAACCAATCGTATAGGGGATTTTGGTTTATTATTAGGAATTTTAGGACTTTATTGGATAACTGGTAGTTTAGAATTTCGGGATTTGTTCGAAATAGTTAATAACTTGGTTCATCATAATGGAGTAAATTCCTTATTTGCTACTCTGTGTGCTTTTTTTTTATTCGTTGGTGCAGTTGCTAAATCCGCACAATTCCCCCTTCACATATGGTTACCTGATGCTATGGAAGGACCCACTCCCATTTCTGCTCTTATACATGCTGCTACTATGGTAGCAGCGGGAATTTTTCTTGTAGCTCGGCTTCTTCCTCTTTTCATAGTTATACCTTCCATAATGAATATAATTTCTTCAATAGGCGTAATAACAGTACTATTAGGAGCTACTTTGGCTCTTGCTCAAAGAGACATTAAAAGAAGTTTAGCTTACTCGACAATGTCTCAATTGGGTTATATTATGTTAGCTCTGGGTATAGGTTCTTATCGAGCCGCTTTATTCCATTTGATCACTCACGCCTATTCGAAAGCTTTATTGTTTTTGGGATCCGGATCAATTATTCATTCAATGGAACCCATTGTTGGATATTCACCAGATAAAAGTCAAAATATGGTTCTTATGGGCGGTTTAACAAAATATGTTCCAATTACAAGAATTACCTTTTTCTTAGGTACACTCTCCCTTTGTGGTATTCCGCCTCTTGCTTGTTTTTGGTCCAAAGATGAAATTCTTAACGATAGTTGGTTGTATTCACCAACTTTCGCAATAATAGCTTCCTTTACAGCGGGATTAACCGCATTTTATATGTTTCGGATGTATTTACTTACCTTTGATGGACATTTGCGCATTCATTTTCAAAATTACAGTAGCACTAAAAATAGTTCTTTCTATTCAATATCTTTATGGGGAAAAAAAGTGCCAAAAGCAGTCAATAGAAATTTACTTTTATCAACAATGAATAATAAGGTCTCCTTTTTTTCAAAGGATACATATCAAATTGATGATAATGGAAGAAATAGAATACGATATTTTAGTACTCACTTTAGAAATAAATATACTTACACCTATCCTCATGAGTCGGACAATACTATGTTATTTCCTCTGCTTGTATTGGTACTATTTACTTTATTCGTTGGATCAATCGGAATTCATTTTGATCAAGGAGTAATAGATTTTGATCTATTATCGAAATGGTTAACTCCGTCCACAAACTTTTTCCATCCAAATTTGAATGGTTCCTCAGATTGGTATGATTTTTTGAAAAATGCAGTTTTTTCGGTCAGTATAGCTCTTTTTGGATTATTTATAGCATCTATTTTATATGGATCTGTTTATTCATCTCTACCGAATTTGGACTTAGTCAATTTGTTTGTAAAGGGGGGCCCCAAGAGAATTCTCTTGGACCAAGTGGAAAATGTGATATACAATTGGTCATATAATCGTGGTTACATAGATATTTTTTATACTAGGATTTTTACTGTAGGTATAAGAGGATTAGCTGCACGAATTCAGTTTTTTGATAGACATATAATTGATGGAATTACAAACGGGGTCGGCGTTACCAGTTTCTTTATAGGGGAAGGGGTTAAATATATGGGAGGTGGACGAGTCTCTTCTTATCTATTCTTGTATTTATCTTATGTATCAATCTTTTTTTTCATTTTTCTCTTCTTTTTTTAAGTTAAGTTTTACCAATTCCAAATTATCTTGATGAGTATCAAGATAAAAATCCTCGTAGTCTGGGCTATCTTTGTCTTCTTCGTAAGTTGTTTCTACATCGTTTTCTTCTTTTCTTTCTCCCCTTTCTTCCGTTTCTTTCAGTTTCTTAGTGACAATAGGCGACGGCATTCTGCCTAAATAGTAGACACAGGTGATAAATAAGAGAATACTAAAGATTCGAGCCATAGAATTTCTCAATTCTGACACAAGGTACTTATTATTAGATCGAATCGAATGATTTTGCCGTATCCAGAATAATACCAAGCCAACCCATTTCATGAATAAAATGTGACCAATTAACCAACCAACAAAACTACTTGTTACAAATAACATCTTGTTGTTGCATCGAAACATATAAATGTTGACTAATCTGGCTAACGTTGAACTTGGTAAAATGAAATGGTTGAATAATTGAAAAATTAGATTATTTAGGAATACACATTGAATGCTGAGATTACGCATTGAATTTCTGGTAGTAGATCCATAATAAAAAAAGTTTTTGTGATTGTTCCAGAAGAAATGAAACAAAAGATACGGTAGAACTAGGACAGTTATTGTATGAGGTC